TAGCTAACCCAATAACGGAAGTTTCGTAAGGGGACCAGAGCAGGCTACAATAAATAAAACCATGAAATTGATTTAAATTATATATCTAGATCTAGGGTTTAATTATTATGACACATTACCTGGGGAGTTTCCCCCAACTTTCCCTGCGTTAACGGGGGGTTAAAGAAACTTTACTTTATTAGAACAAGTTAAGGTCAGATAGCAATAATTCCAAGCACTGATTCTTCAACACTGTTTTTAAACCTGAAGATTTTATTGTATAGATACATGAAATACAAGATTTCCAACTGTAACGGAAAATGGGGAAACGGATACTCGATCGAAAGCGAGTAAATATCATTCCGTACAAATAGATATTCTATTAATATACGTAATGTATGATTTAAAATCTATTGTATATAGTGAAGTGGAAAGCCGTATTTGATGAAAATCGTATGTACGGTTTGGAGGGAGATCCTTCGCGACTCGAATGAATGATCCACCCTACAATATGGAGTGAGAAGGCCGAAATGAATCATTAATCCCTAACTTTAATGAGAGAAATTACTAATAATAAATTATTTCTCGTACTCATGTCACGTCGAAGTAATGCGAGAGAAAGAGATGCGAAAGCTGATCCGGTTTATCATAATAGATTAGTCAACATGTTAGTTAACCATATTCTTAAGCACGGGAGAAAATCATTGGCTTATGGAATTCTTTATAATGCCATGGTGAATATTGAGCGAAGGACGAAAAACAATCCACTATCCGTTTTGCGTCAAGCAATACGCAAAGTAACCCCCAATGTAGCAGTAAAGGCGAGACGTGTGGGTGGGTCCACTTATCAAGTTCCCACTGAAATAGGATCTACACGGGGAAAAGTACTTGCTATTCGTTGGTTATCGGGGGCATCTCGAAAACGTCCAGGTCGAAGTATGGCTTTTAAACTAAGTTCTGAATCAATGGATGCTGCCAGAGATAATGGCAATGCTGTACGTAAAAAGGAAGAGACTCATAGAATGGCAGAGGCCAATAGAGCTTTTGCAAATTTCCGTTCATATAAATAAAGAGATTAATAACAATTAAACTAAGGAATATACGATATCAAATTGGAAGGAACGTGAGCCGAAAGGCTTACATAAAAAATAGAAATCTCATAATGTTAATTTTACATTAACATTGTATTTGAATAAAAAAAAGAAAAATTTAACTATTAT